AGAGGCTCCATTGTACAATTGAGACCTAACCATTAAACGAGAAGCGATGGGAACGACGGAACCTGTGAATGCCTAAGATTTTATTAAAACCAAATCTTAATGATTCATTAGGTGGGATGGCGGAAGGAACCAAAAACCAATCCATTTATTCGGAGGAATCATGTTCTGAGGAGTCATGGGCTAACTCTACATCTGAAATAGATAATGAAAGAGTAAATATTCGCCCGCGAAAATTTGGATTTTATTGGATTTATAAATAGGGGCCAATCCGATATGGTAATAAAAGGAAAAACAAAATAAAGATTCGTTAGAACCTTATAACATAAGAAAACAACATTATCTATTTATATCTAGATAACAAGAATTGTCTATAATAGAAAAAGAATATTTGTAAAAAGATGTTTAGTTATATATCAAAAGAAGATATACAAATTTCCAATAAACCAATAGATTAAATGAAATCTCAAAAAGTCCCACCACGATTCGATATATTATTCATGAAATCCATGTATATTCTATTCTATTTTAATCGTTTCATTCGCGAGGAGCCGTATGAGGTGAAAATCTCATGTACGGTTCTGTAGTAGAGATGGAATTGAGAAAAAACCATCAACTATAACCCAAAAAAAACCAGATTCCGTAAACAACATAGAGGAAGAATGAAAGGAATATCCTCTCGAGGTAATCATATTTGCTTCGGTAGATATGCTCTTCAAGCACTTGAACCCACTTGGATCACATCTAGACAAATAGAAGCAGGGCGGCGAGCAATGTCACGAAATGCCCGCCGCGGTGGAAAAATATGGGTACGCATATTTCCAGACAAGCCGGTTACAGTAAGACCTACAGAGACACGTATGGGGTCAGGAAAAGGATCTCCCGAATATTGGGTAGCTGTCGTTAAACCCGGTAGAATACTTTATGAAATGGGCGGAGTCACAGAAAATATAGCCAGAAAGGCTATTACAATAGCAGCATCCAAAATGCCTATACGAACTCAATTCATTATTTCGGCATAATAATTAGAACCAAAGGAAAGAGGTCTTTGGGATGAAAAAAAAACAATTGCAATTGTAGGTTTCTTTTTTTTTTTTTTGATACACAATATTTCTTTTTTTTTTTTTTTACTTCGCCCTTTGCACTGAAAGAACAGAGAAAAAAAAATGATATGATTCAACCTCAAACCCATTTGAATGTAGCCGATAACAGCGGGGCCCGCGAATTGATGTGTATTCGAATCATAGGAACTAGTAATCGACGATATGCCTATATTGGTGACGTTATTGTTGCTGTAATCAAGGAAGCAGTACCAAATACACCGTTAGAAAGATCAGAAGTGATCAGAGCTGTAATCGTACGTACTTGTAAAGAACTCAAACGTAACAACGGTATGATAATACAATATGATGATAATGCTGCAGTTGTCATTGATCAAGAAGGAAATCCAAAAGGAACTCGAATTTTTGGTGCAATTGCTCGGGAATTGAGACAGTTAAATTTCACTAAAATAGTTTCATTAGCACCCGAAGTATTATAAGACGAGACTATGATATATTTATAGTATTTGAATGAAATAGATTAATTAATAGATTGATTATATCTCACGCATATACCTTTTCTTTTGTAATTATTATACAAAAAAGATTCTAATTATTATTAAAAAATCAAAAAATATTTAAAAATTCAATAATTCATAAAAAAAAAATATCAATATTCAATAGAAAATTTCAATATAAATATAAAAATCAATAAAAAAAAAATAGAAAATCTCATTAATTAATAAAAAAAAAAACTCAGTAATGTAATATTAATATTTAATATTATATTAAAGATTAATATTTAATATTATATTAAAGTAATATTAATAAATTTTTAATAATTTTAATTCATTTTAATAATTAATAAAAAAGCATGTTGATTATATCAAAAGTCAAGGGCAACAATCATTTTAGTTTATCATGGGTAAGGACACCATTGCTGACATAATAACCTCTATACGAAATGCTGACATGAATAGAAAAGGGACGGTTCGAATACCATCTACTAACATCACCGAAAACATTGTTACAATACTTTTTCGAGAAGGTTTTATTGAAAACGTGAGAAAACATAGGGAAAGCAACAAATATTTTTTAGTTTTAACTCTACGGCATAGAAGAAATAGGAAAGGGTCATATAAAACTATTTTGAATTTAAAACGAATCAGTAGACCTGGTCTACGAATCTATTCTAATTATCAACGAATTCCTAGAATTTTAGGAGGGATGGGCATTGTAATTCTTTCTACTTCTCGAGGTATAATGACAGATCGAGAGGCTCGATTAGAAAGAATCGGCGGAGAAATTTTATGTTATATATGGTAATCTTTCTGATATCCGAATTCTATGAGAAACTTACATACATTTTTGTGAAAAAAGAGAGAGAAAAAGCGGGTTTCTAATATCACTCCACATACATTAGTGAATACGGGAAAGGGGTTTTAACTGCAATAGAAATAAAA